TGCCAGGAACCAGATTTGAACTGGTGACACGAGGATTTTCAGTCCTCTGCTCTACCAACTGAGCTATCCCGACCATTACCGACGCATTATCCTCATAATACTAGATTACTTGGGTCTATGTCAATTAAAAATGAAAAATGAAAACAAAAAAAAACGAAAAAGTGTTAAATTAAAAGTCTCGAACGGGAATTTCTTGGATCTTCACTTCAAAAGGAAGATTTTGTAAATTTCAGTATGAGTAATGATATGGATTATGAATCATTCAAATAGGTATTCCTTGCTCAAGGGTGTTGATTTGTACGTATATCATATATATATCACAATATATCACAAGACTTGTGATAAGAGAACAAAATTCTGCTAGGATACGCTTGGAAAATGGAAAAGAATAGGATGAATGAGAAACATAAGGAACTTTGAACCACTAACAAAAAGGGGTAGGATAAAATAAATAGATAGCAAACGGGCTTTTTTGGGTTGGGGATAGAGGGACTTGAACCCTCACGATTTTTAAAGTCGACGGATTTTCCTCTTACTATAAATTTCATTGTTGTCGGTATTGATATTGACATGTAGAACGGGACTCTATCTTTATTCTCGTCCGATTAATCAGTTTTTCAAAAGATTTATCAGACTATGGAGTGACTGATTTGATTAATGAATAGTCTATTGGATTCTTTCTTCAACTTGGAATCGAGTCACAACAATTCTTTTGATTTTTCATATAAATGGATTTTGCATATAAATAAAAAAAAATACGGGTTCGGGTCGTCTGTTTTGAAATAGTTTTTCATTAGTATACCTATTTTTTTTATATTTATTTTATATAGGTATATCTTGCATCCTTTCTGGAGTTTCGATATAAGGATTCCTTTACCAACAGTCAACCCCATTTGTTAGAATAGCTTCCATTGAGTCTCTGCACCTATCCTTTTTTTTTCTTATTCTCGCTTGCTGAACCTTTGTTTATTTTCGTAAAATAATAGGATTTGGCTCAGGATTGCCCATTTTTCATTCCAGGGTTTCTCTGAATTTGAAAGTTATCACTTAGTAGGTTTCCATACCAAGGCTCAATCCAATCCAATTAAGTCCGTAGCGTCTACCAATTTCGCCATATCCCCTTTGTGTCTTGAGATTAGGATCTCATTAGGATGCCCTTCCTTTCCCCTTTCTTTCATTTATTTATTTTATTTCTTTTTATGCGAAAACCGTTGAATTTAGTAGATATAGATACTGCTTCTTATATCGAAGGGTCTTTACCTATTTTATTTCTTGTTTGTTTATCTTCTTTCGTCTCTATCGGAGACCCGTATTTATTTGGTCCAATCAGAAAATATTTTCTCATTTCTGTATTCGCAATTCAATATAGATGGATATTCCATAACATATATATGCCCCTCTTACTCTCAGTTTTCTCAGGCAATTTGGTGGAATACTCGAACGGTCGATTCTTTTTTTTTTTTTTCGTCTTAGTTTCCGCCTTTATGAATGAAAACAAAAGAAAGGAGTCTCTCATTATGATCTGGATTTCATTTCTATGGGTTGCATCTTTTCTTTTTTCTTTAATTTCATTTTTATTCTTATCCTTTTATTAGACTATCTTATATAACCATAATAAGATAACTAAAAAAAGAAAAATGAAAATTGAATTTATTAATTATGTATTTTATAGTCTAATAGCTAGAACTAATTATTTAATAGCTAGAACTAATTATTCCATTCATTTCTATTTCGAATTCGAAGATAATTTGAATTATTTAGTCTAAAAAACAAAGTTTCATTCTAATTATTTAGTTATTTAGACTTATAACGTATCCTTTCTATAATGATAATATATATAGAAATGCATAAAAAGATTTGCACTCTAATTATCTAATTATTAGATTCTATTTAGAACTCTAAACTAAATAGAAATAAATGTAATCTATAGTAAATCTATCTATTAAATGAAATCTATATCTATATAAAAAATTATATATATAATTCATAATTCAAATGTAAAATAGACTAAAAAAATACACTAAAAAATACGAAAAATAGAAAATCAAAATATAGTATAGTAATATTATACTAATATATACTACTAATATTATACTAATAACTAATATATATATAATACTAAATAGAATAGACTAATAGAATAAATATAACATATAATGGAATAAATAGAAATTCAAATAAAATATATATAGATAAATAATAAATATATAGAAATATTATTCTAATTAGAATTCATTTTTATAATTAGAATAATATTAATAATATGATTCAATTTAAATATCATTTTTAATATGATTAAAATATAATAAAATAGAATTAAATAATTAAAAAAAATAATTTAAATAATTTTTTTTTTATTTTATTATTCTATTCTGAATTATTATAGTCTAGCAATATTAGATTGAATATTAGATTGAATCGACCATTATTATATTTAAATATGTTATATTAAATATTAAATATGGCATTTAAAATTAGAAATTCTAGTTTTTCTAAATTC